CATCTGTTCCTTTACCCAAGAAAAAGTATTTCTATTTTCCATGTCCAATCGCAGATCCCAGAATTTCTACAATAAATTAGATAGGTAGCTAAGCTAATCTAGTTCCCTATACACAAGTCTGTTGTCATTCTACTGCAACAGTTGTACTGGAATGATGAATACCTTAAGCAGGTAGAAATAGAAATAATTTTGCTAAAATGGAAAAGGGCTTTCTTTCTTTAGAAAGAAAGATGCTAATTTGATTAATATCAGGAGATCCAATGAATTTATGCTTCACTAATTGAATGATAAATGACTACAAGCGAAGGAGATAGACGGTTTAAACAAAAAAAGACCCAAAATTTCAAACATGTATCTAGAATTACTGGAAAACTACAAACAAAAATAGTGAAAATTAGCTCGTTAGGAGCCCATCCAAGATCGTAGTAGACCCAACGAATTACTAGTTCCCAACCGCGGGTGGAGTGAAATCCAACAAAAAAATCAGTAACTAAAAGAATAAAAAAAGCTTTTATTGAGTCATTTAAGTTATAGAAGAATTCCTGAACCCAAGAATTAAAAATGACAAGTTCCTCTTTACCCAGAAAAAAAGACCCACTTAGAATAGCCAAACAGATTATATTTGTCGAGAAATGCAAAATGATATGGAGATGATCCTCATTATCTATTTTGACCAATTGTATTATTTCCTTGTGTATTCCTATAGGAGGTTTTTGTACATGTGTTTTCGGTTTCTCTTTTATCATTTCGTCCAAGAGAAAAAGTTCTTCTAATTCTATGAATCTTGCTAGAATCCTTTTCTCTTGAATACCAGTTAAGAGAGTTTCGGATTGCCTGGTATTCCACCAATTCTTAATCCAAAGTTCCAGACATTTGTTAAAAGAGAAAGAGACCCCCCAGGGCAAAAGTACGATAAATACAAGATATAGTAAAGAAGGCAATGCTTTCTTTTTTTTCATTTTTGATCTGTAAATTGAGTTGTTAATGAATCCGCTTCATTCGCTGACTCTATTTCATTCGATGACTCTATAATGATATTTCTTTTTCTTTGAAGCAAAAACTCTATAGCAAGGTTTGGTTTGAGACCCTGAATCTATTCTTCTTTTTTGTATATTTAGTGGAATTTCATTGCATTGGGTTCTTTCTTAGATCTAGATGGGGTGGAATAGAGAAATGGAATAAAAAAAATACAATTGGTACTCAAAATACTTCAATTGGTACGCGCAAGAAATAGGCCAATTCGGCAGCTTTTTGTTCAATTTCTCGTGGAGTAAAAAACTTCTCATCAGTACGAGTCAAGGGAATGACCCCCTGGCCCCGGATTTCCATATAAAGGATACGACGAGGATAAAGACCCTCTTTAACCTGAATTCTAATTGATTGGATATCCCGCATAAGAAATCGAAGGAAGACGCGACGTTTTATTCCAGGGAATCCCCAACGAAAAATGCACACTATTCCCTCTTTTCTATCGAATCGGTCATAACCACTACCTACATTCCACAAAATAGTGCACCACAAGTAGGAGCTAATGAATAGGCCCGCGATTCCGTAGAAAGACATCACGACCCCCTGTGGAAAAAAAAGAATTTGTTGAGATGGAAGTATAGATATCATATTCTTACCAAGATAACTGGAAGCCCCAACCGATAAGAATCCTAGCGAACCTAGAAAAAGAATAGAGGCCCAGAAAAAATTACCCCTTTTTCGAGAACCTTTTAGAAGTTCTACCCATATGTGTTCTGATCGCCAATTCATATTAGATATACTAAATCCAGCAGCGGTCGATTGAAATTGAGAGAATAAGCTAAATGATTTTGACTTTACCTTTTTTTGATTCTGAAATCACCTTCAGCAACTAGTACTCCTGTTAAATAATTGGTTAGATACATTGACTTTCTATTCAAAAATATTCGTTGATTCAATTAAAATAAAACTCGCTATACCCGGCTCCGCATATTCATGCATTTATGCTCGTAGCCTATATCCGCATCCATAGCCGTTTTTCTTTTGTGTGTAGAAAGAGCCACATACCCTACCATATTATATTACTTACACTAAAAATACTAGACAATCTTATTTTTCTGCACATAAAGAAATAAAGAAGCCATTGCAATTGCCGGAAATACTAAGCCTACTAAAGGCACGAAAATAGAAGGTAAGTTGAAATCCGTCATAGAATAGGTGTCTCAATTCAAATTTACTATTTCTATCTATTCGAAAAATATCTTAAGATTCTTATGATATAATTTAAGTATATCTATTATAAGGAATATTGACTATTGTATTTTTTAGTTTGCAGAATAAAGATTTTTTATAGAATACTAAAGTATTCTATAAAAAAAAGAAAGGAATGGATAATAAGAAAATTGCAAAAAAGGAGAACTTATTAAAAAGATTTGATTTTTATTTTCTCATCCTCATGGCCTTTCTATCCTTCTAATCGAATTTGAAATTGGATTCAAAAGAAAGTGGCTAGAATTTACTTCTAGCGTACCTACTCCTGTAGAAGCGCATACAATAATGCGTGGTAAAGGCGGAAAAATAGTATATTCAATCAAAATCAAAGGGCGAATTCTCTTACCTACTACGGATCTTATACTACCCCCCTTAGATTTTTTAAGGCGATATATCACCCAAAGGCTTTTAAAATGCCGGGTGGAGTTAGCTTTTCGACGAAGACCCGTCCCGTGCAGCGAAGTCCTGTTAGTAAGACCCCGCGCAAGAATGGATTATAGAAGAACATTATTCCGAATACTCCTCTGGACGCGTTATAGTAGCATTGATTCTTTCCCAATAAACGAAGACTTTTTTCTGTAAATACTGCGTATTTGATTCCATTATCATATGATAACACTATAAATTTGTATTTATTTTTTGTATTATATCTTTATATTAAATATTCTAGATATATAGAATAGAGGAATCTCGATTTGTCAAGTCTCATGATCGTATCAAGATCTATTTTTATTTGGCTCAATCTTTTTTTTCTAAAAAAAAAAGATTGAGCCGAGTTTAATTGCAATCAATTAGAAGAATAAAGAAGAATTACTACAATTTTTTGATAGTATCTACTGGCCCGTCATCGATAGTATCTACTGGCTCGAACTCGAATTTGATCGCCTTCCATACTTCACAAGCTGCCGCAAGTTCAGGACTCCATTTGCAAGCTGCTCGTATAATTTCATTACCTTCACGAGCAAGATCGCGCCCTTCGTTACGAGCTTGTACACAAGCTTCTAAAGCCACTCGATTAGCTGCTGCACCAGGTGCATTTCCCCAAGGATGTCCTAAAGTTCCTCCACCAAATTGTAATACGGAATCATCCCCAAAGATTTCGGTCAGAGCTGGCATATGCCAAACATGAATACCACCTGAAGCCACCGGTATAACACCTGGCATGGATACCCAGTCCTGAGTGAAAAAGATACCGCGAGCACGATCTTTTTCAATAAAATCATCGCGCAATAAATCAACAAAACCTAAAGTCATTTCGCGTTCCCCTTCTAACTTACCTACTACTGTACCAGCGTGGATATGATCTCCCCCAGACATACGCAATGCTTTAGCTAATACACGGAAATGCATACCATGATTTTTCTGTCTATCAATAACTGCATGCATTGCACGGTGAATGTGAAGAAGTAGGCCATTGTCGCGGCAATAATGAGCCAAAGTAGTATTTGCAGTGAATCCCCCAGTTAAGTAGTCATGCATTACAATAGGAACCCCTAATTCCCTCGCAAATACAGCTCTCTTAATCATTTCTTCGCATGTAGCTGCAGTCGCATTCAAGTAATGCCCCTTGATTTCACCGGTTTCGGCCTGTGCTTTATAAAGAGCTTCGGCACAAAAAACAAAACGGTCTCTCCAGCGCATAAATGGTTGTGAGTTTACGTTTTCATCATCTTTGGTAAAATCAAGTCCACCACGTAGACACTCATAACACGCTCTACCGTAATTTTTTGCGGATAATCCCAATTTTGGTTTAATAGTACATCCCAATAAAGGACGACCATACTTGTTCAACTTATCTCTTTCAACTTGGATACCATGAGGCGGACCTTGGAAAGTTTTTGAATAAGTAGGAGGAATTCGTAGATCCTCCAGACGTAGAGCACGTAGGGCTTTGAAACCAAATACGTTACCCACAATGGAAGTAAACATGTTAGTAACGGAACCCTCTTCAAATAGGTCTAATGGATAAGCTACATAAGCGATAAATTGACTGTCTTCCCCAGGAACAGGCTCGATGTGATAGCATCGTCCTTTGTAACGATCAAGACTGGTAAGTCCATCAGTCCAAACAGTTGTCCATGTACCAGTAGAAGATTCGGCAGCTACTGCAGCCCCTGCTTCTTCGGGCGGAACCCCAGGCTGAGGAGTTACTCGGAATGCTGCCAAGATATCAGTATCCTTGGTTTCATACTCTGGGGTGTAGTAAGTCAATTTATAATCTTTAACACCAGCTTGAAATCCAACACTTGCTTTAGTTTCTGTTTGTGGTGACATAAGTCCCTCCCTACAACTCTTGAATTAAGAATTCTCACAATGACAGGGTCTACTCGATGTAAATTAGGCGTAAATGAAACTTTAGCAAAAATCTCTTAAAACAAAAAGGATATTCAATTAATATCAACTCATTAAAGAAAATTGAGGGCATGCTTAAGTTAATGAATATGTTTCATTCATATATAATGCGTACACCCTGTCTATGTTCTATCCTATAGGAATTCCACTATAGGAATTCGATAGGAATTGAGTTGTTGTTATGGTAAGTTAACATGGTTCGTTATTAAACCATGGATTTGATTTACCAAATCCATCATTATTGTATACTCTTTGATAGATATAGCGCAACCCAAATGAATCCCTAATCCTTATTTTATAAGTTCTTAATAGGCCCTTTCTTATTTTGAATGCAAATACCTAACTAAATAGTAAGAAAATTCTCTGTTGACAGCAATCTATGCTTCACAGTAGTATATATTTTGTATATCGAAGTCCTAGATAGGAAAGTAGAGTAGGCACAGATCCTCCACAAAAGGCAAAATGTATATGAAAAAGATTGATTGAATTTTCCAACGGACTCATTCCATGAGTAAACGATTGAATGGGATTCGCTTGGGCAACGAAATCAAGTCCTGGTCCCCTTTTCTCTCTTATTGAATTAACTAATTCATTTCCTTTTTACTTTTGGATTTTTGGATATTCTTTTGGATTTGATTTGGCATTATTCAACAAGAAAAAAAGAAAAATTTCGATAAATTCCTTTTTTTTATTATGTGATAATTATGAGAACCAATCCTACTACTTCTCGTCCTGGGGTTTCCACAATTGAAGAAAAAAGCACAGGTCGTATCGATCAAATTATTGGACCCGTGCTGGATGTCACTTTTCCCCCGGGCAAGTTACCTTATATTTATAACGCTTTAGTAGTCAAGAGTAGAGACACTGCCGATAAGCAAATTAATGTGACTTGTGAGGTACAACAATTATTAGGAAATAATCGAGTTAGAGCTGTAGCTATGAGTGCTACAGACGGGTTGATGAGAGGAATGGAAGTGATTGACACGGGAGCTCCTCTCAGTGTTCCGGTCGGTGGAGCTACTCTCGGACGAATTTTCAACGTTCTTGGGGAGCCTGTTGACAATTTGGGTCCTGTAGATAGTAGTGCAACGTTCCCTATTCATAGATCCGCGCCTGCCTTTATCGAATTAGATACAAAATTATCCATCTTTGAAACAGGCATTAAGGTGGTTGATCTTTTAGCTCCTTATCGACGTGGAGGAAAAATAGGACTATTTGGGGGGGCTGGGGTAGGTAAAACAGTACTCATCATGGAATTAATCAACAACATTGCTAAAGCTCATGGGGGCGTATCCGTATTTGGTGGAGTAGGGGAACGGACTCGTGAAGGAAATGATCTTTATATGGAGATGAAGGAATCCGGAGTAATTAATGAAAAAAATATTGAGGAATCAAAGGTAGCTCTAGTCTATGGCCAAATGAATGAACCACCGGGAGCTCGTATGAGAGTTGGTTTAACTGCCCTAACTATGGCAGAATATTTCCGAGATGTTAATAAGCAAGACGTGCTTCTATTCATAGATAATATCTTTCGTTTTGTTCAAGCAGGATCCGAGGTATCCGCTTTATTAGGGAGAATGCCCTCCGCAGTGGGTTATCAACCTACTCTTAGTACAGAAATGGGTTCTTTGCAAGAAAGAATTGCTTCTACTAAAAAGGGATCCATAACCTCGATCCAAGCAGTTTATGTACCTGCGGACGATTTGACCGACCCTGCTCCTGCCACAACATTTGCACATTTGGATGCTACTACCGTACTTTCCAGAGGATTAGCTTCCAAGGGTATTTATCCAGCAGTGGATCCTTTAGATTCAACCTCAACAATGTTACAGCCTCGGATCGTTGGCAACGAACATTATGAAACTGCGCAAAGAGTTAAGGAAACTTTACAACGTTATAAAGAACTTCAGGACATTATCGCAATTCTTGGGTTGGATGAATTATCGGAGGAGGATCGTTTAACTGTAGCAAGAGCACGAAAAATTGAGCGTTTCTTATCACAACCGTTCTTTGTGGCAGAAGTTTTTACTGGTTCTCCAGGAAAGTATGTTGGTCTTGCAGAAACAATTAGGGGATTTCAACTAATCCTTTCCGGAGAATTAGATGGCCTACCCGAACAGGCTTTTTATTTGGTGGGTAACATCGATGAAGCTAGCACGAAAGCTATAACCTTAGAAGAGGAGAACAAATCGAAGAAATGAAATTAAATCTTTATGTACTGACTCCTAAGCGAATTATATGGGATTGTGAAGTGAAAGAAATCATTTTATCCACTAATAGTGGCCAAATTGGCGTATTACCAAACCATGCCCCCATTAACACAGCAGTAGATATGGGTCCTTTGAGAATACGCCTCCTAAACGACCAATGGTTAACGGCGGTTCTGTGGAGCGGTTTTGCGAGAATAGTTAATAATGAGATCATCATTTTAGGAAATGATGCGGAACTGGGTAGTGACATTGATCCGGAAGAAGCTCAAAAGGCACTTGAGCTAGCCGAAGCTAACTTGAGTAAAGCTGAGGGTACGAAAGAATTGGTTGAAGCGAAGCTAGCTCTCAGACGAGCTAGGATACGAATCGAGGCTGTCAATTGGATTCCCCCATCCAATTGAAGGAAATCGAATGGTTTATAGTTGATACAAAGAAAAAGGGAAGAGGGGTAGAAAAAGTTATTAGATAGCGAAGCGAAGTAAGTCCAATGCTATCTAGTAATTTTTCTACCTACCTACCTACCTACTATTGGATTTGAACCAATGACTCCCGCCGTATGAAAGCAATACTCTAACCACTGAGTTAAGTAGGCAATTTATCACCACAAAGGAAAACCCATTACTTCGATCGATTATATATCGAATCCCTTTTCTAAGCAATACCACTCTGTTATTGGTATGTTATATACTAAACAGATCAA